TTACAGTGTAACACTGTATATAGAAGTTCAAGTTCATAAAAAATCGCATTTTTCTAGTATAAATCTAATGTCGTAAGTATATAGGTCTCTTTAGCTTTGGGGTTGGCTAAAGAAGTTTCTTGTACTGATAAGACGGACATTTGGGGGTGGGGGGGTTATCCAAAATAAAATGAGATAATATTCAAAATATATATTCTTCGAAAAACTAGCTCCGGGGGGAAACAGGAAATAGAATATATCCCTTGCTTTAGAGGAAAATAAATGTTATGTCAGAACAGCATAAACATATAATCCGCGTTTCTGTATTTGTTATTTATACATTTGCAGTTCATGTTCAGATTTAAATTTTTAACGCCGACTCAAGACTTTATGGGGGATTGACTTCACAGAGAAAAAAAAAGGCAAAGATGTGATTTAGATCAGTTATGCTTGTCATGGGCCATCTAGTAATTAAATGATACTTAGATGCTAGGTCTCTTAAAGATAAATGATAGTTCGCCTAGGGTAATGCCCATAGATTCGTAACCAGCTGCCAGTATAATTAATAAGAAGTCACTCTACAATTGAGGTCCTTGAAACTTCGAAACGAGTATCGTGGTGGGCGGGTTGCTGGTTTCTCGCCTGAGGGTTAGGTTAAAAATCCTAATAATACCAAAACAAAGGCGTTTGGCAAGTAGATGAATGTACTATTATACATAGTATGTCTCCGCGTTACAAAAATAACGGTAAAACAAGTCAAGGGGTAGTTTAGGCCCAGAATTCTGGCTTTGGGTGCCAGTGGCGGAAGTTAAAATCTTTCCCCTTTGAAGTAGTGTTTGTTTGTTTTTTGGTTAAACTGAAAAAACAGAGCAAGCAAGTCGTTTAGCGGTAGTAATCCGTGTGGCCTAACCCAGAAATCTGTGTGGCATTACCCAGTAATCTGTGTGGCATTACCCAGTAATCTGTGTGGCATTACCCAGATGGTCTTTGGGAGAGGTTCTACGGATATTTTATTTAGGCGGAGCCCGGAAATGTAGGGGCGAGCCCCCCATTTGCTTAATTTAGGCGGAGCCCGGAATATACAGGCTCCCTGTACCTTAGCGGTAAGTGCTTACCCAGAGAGGGGATTAGCCCTCGGCTTCGGCTTACAAGACCGATGTTTTGTTTAAACTATCTGGGCATCATTTTATTAGCTTGTTTTCTCATAGGCTAATTAGGGGGATGAGAATAATAAACAGTGAGAAGTAGAGGATTGAGGCGGCTTGGCCAACTTCGATAAAAGGGGGTTCGACTGGTTTTCCTCCGATTCAGGTTAAGATTAGGGTGTTTGCTACTAGGGCCCAGAACAAGATTCGTGATGTAGGGCGGAATATAAGACTTCGTTGTTTTGATGTGTGGAGCAGGGGGATAGCCATTAAGATTAAGATGGATGCCAGAAGGGCGATGACTCCTCCGAGTTTATTTGGGATGGATCGTAGGATGGCATAGGCAAATAAGAAATACCATTCTGGCTGGATGTGTGGTGGGGTAACTAGGGAGTTTGCCGGGGTGAAGTTTTCTGGGTCTCCGAGCAGGTTAGGTGTAAGGAGAGAGATTAATATTAAGATAAGTAGCATAAGTAGAAATCCTAATACATCTTTATAGGAAAAGTATGGGTGAAAGGTAATTTTGTCTTGGTTAGAAGAGATGCCTGTTGGGTTGTTTGACCCTGTTTGGTGTAAGAATAGAAGGTGAACAATGCTAGTGCCTGCAATTAAGAATGGGAACAGGAAGTGGAATGCAAAAAATCGGGTGAGTGTCGCCTTATCAACTGAAAAGCCCCCTCAGATTCATTGGACAAGAGAGTCTCCTAAGTACGGAACAGCTGAAAGAAGGTTGGTAATAACTGTGGCGCCTCAAAATGACATTTGCCCTCACGGCAGGACATATCCAACGAAGGCAGTGGCTATAACCAGAAATAGTAAGATTACGCCAATGTTTCAAGTCTCTTTAAATATGTATGAGCCGTAGTATAGGCCACGTCCGATGTGTAAGTAGATGCAGATAAAAAATAGTGAGGCTCCGTTAGCGTGGATGTTGCGTACTAGCCAGCCATAATTTACATCTCGGCAAATGTGAGCAACAGATGAAAACGCCGATTGTGTGTCTGCTGTATAGTGTATTGCTAGGAAAAGCCCCGTGAGGATTTGTGTAATTAGGCATACTCCTAGGAGAGAGCCGAAGTTCCATCAGTATGAGATATTGGACGGCGTTGGAAGGTCAATAAATGAGCCGTTGATAATTTTTAGTAGGGGGTGAGTTTTTCGTATAATGTGGGCCATTGTTTTTATAGTTGAATACAACATTGATTTTTCAGGTCAGGGGTCTTGGTTAGAGTCCGGGTAAAAATAATGATTTATTTAGGGGTTTTATCTATAATTGGTGTTTTAATTGGTTTAATTGCTGTTGCTTCTAATCCGTCTCCTTATTTTGCGGCTTTTGGGTTAATTCTTGCTTCTATTAGCGGGTGTTGTTTACTGGTAGATTTTGGGGTGTCTTTCTTGTCTTTGGTACTATTGTTAATTTATCTGGGGGGGATGATGGTTGTTTTTGCGTATTCTGCTTCTCTTGCGGCCGAGCCTTATCCTGAAGCGTGAGGTAGTTGGTCTGTGGTATTGTATGTGTGCATATATGTGGTTTCCCTATTTTTGGGTGGTTTATGGTTTAGTTGTAATTATTCTGTTGAGTACTTGTTCAGCGGGCCTTGTATTGACCTTGAGGCGGTTGGGTTGGATTGAGGGGGGGTTGGAGGAATATACGTGGGGGGGGGTGCTCTGCTGGTTATTGTGGGGTGGGCGCTTCTTTTGACTCTATTTGTAGTGTTAGAGGTGACTCGGGGGGTATCGCGGGGAACCTTACGGGCTGTAAGATACTATTAGAATTAATAGGATATTGACTAGAAAGATCATTATATATGTCTTGATCAAGCCCGATTGAAGATTTGTAGTGGCTTTGACAGGCGGCAGTATTTGGGTTGACATCCCCTTAGGTCCTGTTTTCTCGTACCACAGCGTGTCTGTGATGTGCGTTGAAATATTTTGTCCGAAGTTCAGTTTTGCTTTTGGGGAAAGTCGATGAAAAATGATAGGAAAAAAGGCTAGTATATTCGTAAAGGTGTGGGCGTTTGTTTTGTGTTTAGATGAAAAGTTTGAAATATCAATCGCTATAAGGAGGCCAAGGATTGTAACAAGGAGGGCTATCAGTTTTAACGTTGTTGGCATAGTAAGGACTTGTGTTTTTATTGGAAGGGTGCAGCTGATAATTAATATACCGGCAATAATGCTTCCTCAGGCTAGTCGGGTAATAGGGTTAATTAATAGATGATTATTTTCATTAGTAGGGGTTATTGAGGGAGATCGGGGGGTGTCTATCGAAGAGAAAAAAATGATTCGAAAGCTGTAAACGGCGGTAAAAGATGTTGCGATAAGTGTTAAAATTAGGGCAAGTGAATTCAGACTTGAGGTGTTTATTGACTCAATAATGGCATCTTTAGAAAAGAAGCCTGAGAGATAGGGGGTTCCTGTGAGGGCCAAGCTTCCAATAGTCAGACAAGTGGTAGTGATTGGAAGCATTTTTTGTAGTCCTCCTATTTTTCGGATGTCCTGTTCATCGCTTAGGCTATGAATAATTGACCCCGAGCATAAGAATAGTATTGCTTTAAAAAAGGCGTGTGTGCAAATATGAAAGAAGGCCAGCTGGGGCTGGTTTAGGCCAATTGTTACTATTATAAGGCCTAATTGGCTTGATGTAGAAAATGCTACGATTTTTTTAATATCATTTTGCGTTAGGGCGCATGTGGCCGTGAATACTGTTGTTAGGGCCCCAAGGCATAGACAGATTGACAGTGCGGGCTTGCTTTGTTCAATAATCGGGTGAAATCGGATTAGTAGAAAAATACCGGCTACCACTATGGTGCTTGAGTGAAGTAGGGCAGAAACTGGGGTAGGGCCTTCTATGGCGGCGGGGAGCCATGGGTGGAGTCCAAATTGAGCGGATTTTCCTATTGCTGCCAGGATTAGGCCCAGGAGCGGGAGAATTGAGTCTTTGTTGTAGAGGATAAATATTTGTTGGAGTTCTCATGAGTTTAGGTTTGTAGATAATCAAGCCATTGCCAGGATTAGTCCAATGTCGCCTACTCGGTTATATACTACTGCCTGTATAGCAGCGGTATTAGCATCTGCTCGGGCATGTCACCAGCCAATTAGTAGGAAGGACATAATTCCTACTCCTTCTCATCCAATAAAGAGCTGGAACATATTATTAGCTGAGACAAGGACTATTATTGCTAATAAGAATGTTAATAGGTATTTAAAGAAGCGGTTGATTTCTTTATCTGAGTGCATGTACCAGATTGCAAATTCCAAGATTGATCACGTAACAAATAAGGCAATTGGAGAAAACAACACGGAGTATTGATCAATTTTTAGGCTAGATGAGATGTTAAAGTTATAGATCGTTATTCATGAGAAGATGATCGTTGTTGATTCTAGTCCTGAGTTTATGAAAATTAGTATGGGTAAGAGACTTAGGAAAAAAGAACATTTTACTGAGGTTTTTACTAAAGTGGGCCATGTTTTTGGTGTTTTTATAAAACATGCTACTATTAAAGGTAAAGCCAGGAGGGTGAGTGAAAAAATGAATGAGGAGTTGAATATTAGTGCTTGGTTCATAGCTTTTACTTGGAGTTGCACCAAGAGTATTTGGCTCCTAAAACCAATGGATTACTATTATCCTTTAAAAGCTAAGAAGACTAAAGACTTTAACTTTAGGCTCAGATAATTAGCAGTCTCTGTGTTTCATAACTCTTCTTGGTGTGTAGAGAGGGTTTAACTCTCATTTTTAGAATCACAATCTAATATTTTTTTAAAATTATACGCACATGAAAATGTCCCCGAAATAATAGCGGGTTTAAGAATTAGTAGTAATATAGGGGTTAAGTGTATTACAAGTAAGAAGTGTTCTCGAGTGTAAGATGGGTTAATTTGGCCAAGATGTAGGGGGGTTGGGCCCCGTTGTGTTATTAGGAACATGTATAAAGTATAAGAGGCGGTAATTAAGGCCCCCAAGCCTGTGATTAGGATTGTTCAGGGGGACCAGTTAAACAGCGAGACCATGATTGTCAATTCCCCTCATAGATTTATTGTTGGGGGAAGTGCTATATTTGATAAATTTGCAATAAGTCACCAGGTTGCCATTAGTGGCAGGACTGCCTGGGCCCCCCGAACTAATAATAGAGTTCGACTGTGTGTTCGTTCATAGTTTAGGTTTGCCAGGCAAAATAGGGCTGATGAAATAAGCCCATGTGAGACTATTAAAATAATAGCCCCTGTTAGGCTTCACGGTGTCTGGATTATAATAGCGGCGATGACTAGGCCTATGTGGCTTACAGACGAGTATGCAATTAGTGATTTAAGGTCTGTTTGTCGTATGCAAATCAGGCTAGTTATCACGACCCCTCATAAAGCCAGGACTATAAAGGGATATGCTATTTCTTTTGTTAGTGGGGTAAGGATTATAGTAATTCGAATAATGCCATACCCTCCAAGCTTGAGCAGTACTGCTGCTAGGATTATTGACCCGGCGACAGGCGCTTCTACGTGGGCTTTAGGTAACCATAGATGAGTGCCGTAGAGTGGTATTTTAACCATAAAAGCTAGGAGACAGGCGAGCCATAAAATTTTATCAGTGTACGTCTGTGTTATTATCAGGTCTTTTATGTTTAGTAGAATAAGGGAAAGTGAGCCTGAAGAGTTTTGAATAATGAGGAGTGCGACTAATAGGGGTAAGGAGCCTGCTAGAGTATAAAATAGAAAATACGTGCCGGCATTTAGTCGTTCAGTTTGATTGCCTCAGCGTGTGATAATAATTAGTGTTGGGATTAGGGTGGCTTCGAAGGCGATGTAAAATAGGGTGAGTTCTGTTGAAGAGAAGGCAATGATTAGGGAGGCTTGTAGGAGGGTAAGCATAATTAAATAGGTTCGCTGTCGTGGCAATGGGCTGTTTTTCAAGTGATTCTGGCTGGCTAGCGTTATCAGGGGGAGGAGTCAGCATGTTAGTACTAGCAAGGGGGATGAAATTTGGTCTACCAGCATATATGTGCCTGTAGAAGCGGAGAATTCGAATGGAAGGTTAAATCATATGAGGCTTATCATTGCAATAATAGAGCTGTTTGCTAAGAAGTGGGTTCATAGTCACTTAGGGTTAGCTAATCATGCCAGTGGAAGGAGTATGGTGGTTGAAATAAAGATTTTTAGCATTGCAGTAGGTTTAAGTTTTTTAAATGGTCTGTTCCGTGGGTTCGAGTTGTAGCCACTATAAGGGCAAGTCCAGTGCTTGCTTCACATGCTGATATAGTTAATAGGAGTATGGGCACTAAGAAGTGGTATCCGGTATTTATTTGTGTTGCTCATACAGAGATTGCAATAAATATTGCAAGTATTATTCCTTCTAGGCAGAGAAGGGCGGATAAAAAGTGTATTCGGTGAAGTAGTAATCCGGTAACACCCAGTGTAAATGCCGATATAGCTGTAAATAATGCTGATGACATAAAGTATTTTTGGGGTTTAACCAAAATTTACTGAGTCGAAATCAATATTCTTATTTAGATTAAATACTTACTCAGCCCACTCTAGGCCGCCTTGTAGTCATTCATATACCAGCCCCAGCGTAAGGAGAAGCAGAATAATTGTTGATCAGAGCAGTGTGTTGGTTGGAGATATTTGTGATGCTCAAGGGGTTGGTAGAAGAAGGGCAATTTCGAGATCAAAAAGTAGGAAAAGGATGGCAATTAAGAAAAATCGGATTGAAAATGGCAGCCGAGCCGAGCCAAGAGGGTCAAAGCCGCATTCGTATGGTGACAGTTTTTCTGTGTCCGGGCTATTTTGGGGAAGTCAGAACCCGACGGTGAGGAGGACCACTGATAGTGTTGTAGTAAAAATTAACATAAGTGTGATTAAGTTCATTGTCTTTTCTTAGGTTTTAACTAAGATCTAATAATTGGAAGTCATTTATACTGGTTGTACTAAAAAGACATGATCCTCATCAGTAAATGGATACATATAAGAATAATCAAACTACGTCTACAAAGTGTCAATATCATGCTGCTGCCTCGAAGCCGAAGTGGTGGTTTGATGTAAAGTGAAACTTAATTTGTCGGAAAAGGCATACAGAGAGGAACAAAGACCCGATAATAACATGTAAACCGTGAAATCCTGTTGCGACAAAAAAGGTTGAACCGTAGACACCGTCTGCAATTGTGAAGGGGGCTTCATAATACTCTATGGCCTGGAGGGCGGTAAAGTATAGCCCTAGAATAATTGTTAGAAATAAAGATTGAATAGCTTCTTTTCGGTCTCCTTGTATGATGCTGTGGTGGGCTCATGTTACTGTTACGCCAGAGGCTAGAAGTACAGCGGTGTTTAGCAGAGGAACTTCAAATGGGTCTAGGGGTGTGATTCCGGTAGGGGGTCAGCATTCCCCTAGCTCTGGAGTTGGGGCGAGGCTAGAGTTGTAAAATGCTCAGAAAAACCCTAAGAAGAAGAAGACTTCTGATGTAATAAACAAGATTATTCCGTATCGAAGGCCTTTTTGTACGGGGGGAGTGTGGTGCCCTTGAAATGTGCCCTCTCGAATGATGTCTCGTCATCACTGGAGTATGGTTAATAATATAATTACTAGTCCTAATGCTATTAGGGTTATTGATCCAAAGTGAAACCATATTGCTAAGCCAGAGGTTAGGAGAAGGGCTGCAATGGCTCCTGTAAGTGGTCAAGGGCTTGGGTCTACTATATGATAGGCGTGTGCTTGGTGTGCCATTAGACGTTTTCTTGTAAATAGAGGCTTAGTAGAAGGACAAAGACGTAAGCCTGAATTATAGCTACTGCAATTTCTAGGAGCGTTAGCAAGAATAAAACAACTATTGTCAACATAGAGACTGTTGGTATTAGGGGTATTAGGACTAAGACGGCTGTAGAAATTAGCTGAATAAGCAAATGGCCCGCTGTTAGGTTGGCTGTTAGTCGTACGCCTAGGGCCAAGGGGCGGATAAAAAGGCTAATTGTTTCGATAATAATTAGTACTGGAATTAAGGGTGTTGGGGTTCCCTCTGGGAGTATGTGTCCTAGGGCATGGGTTGTTTGACTTCGAAGCCCGGTTAATACTGTGGCGAGTCATAGTGGGACTGCGAGGCCCAGGTTTAAAGATAGCTGGGTTGTAGGGGTAAATGTATATGGCAGCAGGCCTAGTAGGTTTAGGGTAATCAAAAATATTATAAGAGAAGCCAGGAGTAGGGATCAGGTGTGGCCCTTGGTGTTAATGGGGAGTATAAGTTGCTTTGTAAATGTGCTGAAGAATCAGGCCTGCGTTGTTGATAGTCGGTTATTTAATCAGTGGTCTGAGGTCTTTGGAAATAATAATCAGGGGAGGAGCAGGGCCAGTCCTATAAGAGGAGCTCCAAATATTGTAGGGCTTATAAATTGGTCAAAAAAGCTTAAGTTCATGGTCAATCTCATGGTTGTTTCTTTTCTTTTTTTGTGTTTTGTGGCGTTGGCTCGTTTTGGTATTTAAAGTTATTAATTTTAGCTGTAAGGATAATTAGATAAATAATTCATGATGTAAGGAAAATCGAAAATCATGGGCCAGGGTTAAGTTGTGGCATATCATTAAGGGTGGTTGGTGGTCACCGGTCTTTAGCTTAAAAGGCTATTGCTTCTCCGTGAAAGCTTCTTAATGACGCTTCTAGTATTGATGAAGATCATTTTTGAAAGTAGTTTAGTGGTGTTGCCTCTACTACAATTGGTATAAAGCTATGGTTGGCTCCGCAGATTTCTGAGCACTGTCCATAGAATACCCCTGGACGGGATGCAATAAAGGTTGTTTGGTTGAGTCGTCCTGGGATGGCGTCTGTTTTTACCCCTATAGATGGAACTGCCCAGGAGTGAAGGACATCTTCTGCGGAGATAAGCATTCGAATTGGGGACTCTATTGGGACTACTATGCGGTTATCGACTTCTAGGAGGCGGAACTGTCCTGGGGTGAGGTCTTGGGTTGGTAGTATATAGGAGTCAAATATCAAATCTTCATAATTTGTAAATTCGTAGCTTCAGTACCATTGGTGCCCAATTGCTTTGACCGTTAAGTGTGGGTCACTAATTTCATCTATCAGGTATAAAATTCGTAAGGAAGGAAGGGCAATAACGATTAAGATAATTGCAGGTATAATTGTTCATACTATCTCAATTTCTTGGGCGTCTATGGCGTTAGTGTTTGTAAGTTTAGTGGTCATTATTGTTGTAATAATATAAAGCACCAGTGTGCTAATTAAAAAAACGGCTATTAGTGCGTGGTCGTGAAAGTGTAGTAGTTCTTCTATAATCGGTGATGCTGCGTCTTGAAAGCCTAGTTGTGACGGATGTGCCATACAAGATGTACAAGACTTTAACTAGCAATAAGGCCTTGACAAGGCCTTGTAATATTTTTACTAACATCTTGAAGAAAGTGGTAGATTGGTTATACGGCTGACTTGAAATTAGCCAAAGGGGGTTCAACTCCTTCCTTTCTTGCTAGCGGGTTCGGGCTTGAACAAATGATGGCTCTTCGAATGTGTGATATGGCGGAGGGCATCCGTGCAGTCATTCGATATTTGTAGATGTAAGCTCTGTTATTGATACTTCTCGTTTTGAGGCAAAGGCCTCTCAGATAATAAATATTATTATAACCACGGCAACAAGGGAGATCAAAGACCCAATAGATGAGATTGTATTTCAAAGGGTGTATGCGTCTGGGTAGTCGGAGTATCGTCGTGGCATGCCAGCCAGGCCGAGAAAGTGTTGTGGAAAAAACGTAAGGTTTACCCCTAGAAATATTACGCCAAAGTGAATTTTTGATCAGATAGGGTGAAGAGTATACCCGGAGAAAAGTGGGAACCAGTGGACAAATCCCCCCATAATGGCAAATACGGCTCCTATAGACAGTACGTAGTGAAAGTGTGCCACGACATAGTAGGTATCATGTAGGACAATGTCTAGGGATGAGTTTGCCAGCACAATTCCAGTAAGTCCTCCTACAGTAAACAGGAAAATAAACCCCAGGGCCCATAATATGGCGGCATCTCACTTAATAGAGCCTCCGTGCATGGTTGCTAGTCAGCTAAAAACTTTAACCCCTGTTGGAATGGCGATGATTATTGTAGCGGACGTAAAATATGCTCGTGTGTCCACATTTAGGTCTACTGTAAACATGTGATGGGCTCACACAATGAAGCCTAAAAGGCCAATTGATATTATTGCTCAAACTATGCCTATATATCCGAAGGGTTCTTTTTTAGCAGAGTAATAGGTTACAATGTGCGAGATCATACCAAAGCCTGGTAGAATAAGAATATAGACCTCGGGGTGGCCGAAAAACCAAAATAGGTGCTGATAGAGCACCGGGTCTCCTCCTCCAGCGGGGTCAAAGAACGTAGTATTCAGGTTTCGGTCTGTGAGGAGTATAGTGATACCTGCTGCTAGTACCGGTAAAGAGAGGAGTAAGAGAATGGCGGTAATTAGTACAGATCACACAAACAGCGGGGTTTGATATTGTGTTATTGATGGGGGTTTTATGTTGATTGACGTCGTAATAAAGTTAATTGCCCCTAGAATCGAGGACACTCCTGCCAGGTGAAGAGAGAAAATTGTTAGGTCAACGGAGGCTCCTGCGTGGGCAAGGTTCCCTGCCAAGGGCGGATAAACTGTCCACCCAGTACCTGCCCCTGCCTCAACCCCTGATGAGGCGAGTAGAAGTAGAAACGAAGGGGGGAGCAGTCAGAAGCTTATGTTATTCATCCGTGGAAAGGCCATATCGGGGGCCCCGATTATTAGTGGAACGAGTCAGTTTCCAAATCCCCCAATTATTACGGGTATTACCATGAAGAAAATTATTACAAAGGCATGGGCTGTAACAATAACATTATAAATCTGGTCATCTCCTAGGAGCGCACCAGGCTGACTAAGCTCGGCTCGGATAAGCAGGCTAAGTGCTGTTCCTACTATGCCGGCTCAAGCACCAAAGATTAAGTAAAGGGTGCCAATGTCTTTGTGGTTGGTAGAAAATAGTCATCGAGTGATTATCACTGGTAAAATGGCCGAAGTAGGTGCAAGGTTGTAGCCCCTGTTATAAAGGTTAGAGTCCTTTTTTTATCAAGCCCCGTGATGTTCAGCATATAAGATTGCAAATTTTAAAGAGCAGGGTAGTTTCTGCCGGGGCTTCTCCCGCTTTTTTCCCCTTAACAAGCGGGAGAAGTAGATTAAAGCTCGATGCTTGAGCGTTTAGCTGTTAACTAAAAGGTCGTAGGGTAAAAGCCTGCTAGTCTAGAAGGTTTTAGCTTAATTAAAGTGTCTGGGTTGCATTCAGAAGATGTGGGGTAGAGTCCTGCAGGTCTTATCAAAGACTAGAAGATTTTAACTTCTGCTGAAGGCTTTGAAGGCCTTTGGTCTTGTTATCCTAAGTCTTTGGTTTCTTATTAGCAGTATGGGTGTGATTGGCATTAGTATAGAGGATAACACAATCAAGATTGGGTTAATAAGCGATATGTTATTTTTCTTTCGCCAGGCCAAGTTAGCGTTTGAGATGTTGGGTGGGGAGGTTATTGAGATTATATACGAGAGTCGGAGGTAAAAAAAAAGACTAAGTAGGGCCGATAAGGCTATTACGGTAGAGAGGGCCCCTAGGTGATGCTTAGTTATTTCTTGTAGGATTAGCCACTTTGGTAGAAACCCTGAGAGAGGGGGGAGGCCTCCGAGGGAGAGGAGGCCGGCTATTATTGAGGCTGCTAGTGTTGGTGTTTTTAGTCAGGAAACTGATAGTTTATTTATATTTGTGGCGTTTAGGGCTATTAGTATTATAAATATAGATGAGGTTATTATAAGGTAAATTATTAAATTCAACAGTGCCAGGTTGGGGGCAAATGAGATAACCAGTGTTATCCAGCCAAGGTGTGCGATAGACGAGTATGCTATAATTTTCCGTATTTGAGTTTGATTTAGGGCCCCTCATCCCCCGATGATTGCGGATGCGAGGGCCATTAGGGTTAATAAGGTGGTATTTAGTTGGTGGCTTGTTAAAATTAATAGGGCTATTGGGGCAAGTTTTTGTCATGTTGAGAGGATTAGGCATGTTATCATGTCGAGCCCTTGTAGGACGTCTGGTAATCAGAGGTGAAATGGGGCAATTCCTAATTTAATTGCTAGGGCAATTGTTAAGATTGTTGTAGGGGTATAACTATTTATGTTTATAATAGTTCATTCTCCTGTTATCCATGCGTTTATAGTGGCAGAGAATAGAAGTAAAGCAGAAGCTGTGGCTTGTGTTAGGAAGTATTTTGTTGCAGATTCTGTGGCTCGTGGGTGATGTATTTTAGTCATAAGTGGGATAATGGCCAGTGTATTAATTTCTAGCCCTATTCAAGCCAAGAACCAGTGGGAGCTAGACAGTGTAATAATCGTTCCTATAGCTAGGCTTGATATTAATATCGATAGTGCATAGGGGCTCATTAGTAAAAGAAGGGTTTTCACCAACATATTTGGGGTATGGGCCCGAAAGCTTATTTAGCTTATTTTACTTAAAAAGTGGTGTAGTGGATGCACAAGGGGTTTTGATCTCCTAGGGGTAGGTTCGAGTCCTATTTTTTAGCAGGAGATGAGAGGGTTTGAACCTCTATGGGTTACTCTATCAAAGTAACTCCTATCTTTCGGGCACATGTCCTAAGATAAAGGTGGAATGCTCGTTATCATAATTGGAAGGGAAATATGTAATAGTGTTATTGCAAGCGTAAATGGCAAAAAGTTTTTTCAAATTAGGTGTATGAGCTGGTCATATCGGAATCGCGGGTAAGATGCTCGTACTCATAAAAATACAACTGAAAGTGCTGATGCCTTAATTATAAGGTTAACTGTCAAGATTTCTGGCTGAAGGTGGTTTACCGTTGGGCCTAGGAATAGGATGGCCGACAGGGTGTTTATTAGTAAAATATTAGAATATTCTGCTAAGAAAAATAAGGCAAAGGGGCCTCCCGCATATTCTACGTTAAACCCTGATACAAGTTCGGATTCTCCTTCTGTGAGGTCAAATGGGGCTCGATTTGTTTCTGCCAGAGTAGAAATAAACCATATTATTGCTATTGGTCATGCCGGGATAATAAACCAAGCTGCCTCTTGTGTAGTATTAAAGGCCGCTAGTATAAAGCCCCCCGTTATTAGAATAAGGCATAATAGAATAAGGCCTAGGGTGACCTCATACGAGATAGTTTGTGCTACTGCTCGAAGTGCTCCAATTAAGGCATATTTTGAGTTTGAGGATCAGCCTGAGCCTAAAATTGAATATACGGCCAAGCTTGATAGAGCTAGTAGAAAAAGGACCCCAAGGTTCAAGTTTGATAATATAAACGGCATAGGCAGAGGGAGTCAGATTATAAGTGCTAGGGTTAATGCCATTGTGGGTATAATAAGAAATAGAGTTTGTGATGCTGTTGACGGTCGAACTGGTTCTTTAATAAATAGCTTTAACCCGTCTGCAATTGGTTGAAGAAGGCCTACTGGGCCAACAACATTGGGGCCTTTTCGTAGTTGTATATACCCTAGTACTTTTCGTTCAACAAGGGTTAGGAATGCTACGGCTAACAGGATTGGTACGATGTACAGTAACGGGTTTAAGACTATAGGGAGAAGGTACATAGTTAAGAAGAGGAGTTGAACCTCTGGTAGAAAGGGCTTAGACCTTTTGCAATTACCAGGCTCTGCCATCTTAACTTGTCCTTACCTTGGGGTATATTTTATGCTAGACTTGATTTGTCTTCAGTGGCGTAAGAGCTTTATCTTTAAGAGGCTCTATTTTCTCGGTCCTTTCGTACTAGAAAAAATTTATTATAGATAGAAACTGACCTGGATTACTCCGGTCTGAACTCAGATCACGTAGGACTTTAATCGTTGAACAAACGAACCTTTAATAGCGGTTGCACCATTTGGGTGTCCTGATCCAACATCGAGGTCGTAAACCCATTCGTCGATATGGACTCTTAGAAAGGATTGCGCTGTTATCCCTAGGGTAACTTGGTTCGTTGGTCACTTAGTGGATCATTTATAACAAATGTTTTAGTCTTCGAAGTGTTGCTCTAAGTTGCTTATCGCGGAGGATCTTCTTTCTTCCGTGGTCGCCCCAACCGAAAACTTAGATTATAGCTACATATCTATATTTTTTGCCTGTTGGCTAAGAGTGTTAGTGTAGTTAATTTTGTGTTTAAAGCTCCATAGGGTCTTCTCGTCTTATATGGTCATCTCCGCTTCTGCACGGAGAGATTAATTTTACTGATTGAATTAAAGAGACAGTTGAATTTTCGTTTTGCCTTTCATACAGGTCTTTATTTAAAAGACAAGTGATTACGCTACCTTTGCACGGTCATGATACCGCGGCCGTTAAAATTTATCACTGGGCAGGCGGGACCTCTTATACTGTGTACGGCAAGAGGCGATGTTTTTGGTAAACAGGCGAAATTCTTGGTTGCCGAGTTCCTTTTTAATCTTTTAATCTTCTTGAATGCTCCTGTGTCGGGTTAACGGTTGTTTTAATATGTTTTTCTTGTGTGTTAAATATCTATGGCCGTTAATTATCAGTGATTTTTCGTTCTGATTTACGCCTGCATGAAGAGAATGTTTTCTTGTTACTCATTCTAGTATAAACTCATCTACTTAGTAGATAGGCTTGATATTTCTTGTGAATTTAGATTTTTTATTCGGATAATAAGGGCTAATATAAAACTGAGCTTTGACGCTTTCTAATGGTGGCTGCTTTTAAGCCTACACGGTTAAGTTCTTTAATTAATATAATCTTTATTCATAACATAGGTTGTGTCCTTTGTTAATAGAGCTGTACCTCTATTAACTAACTTTAAAGTGCTATTTTTATTTTTATAAAAATTTGGAGCGCTTTAAGCTGAACTAATATTCATTTCTCAAGCAACCAGCTATCACTAGGCTCGTTAGGCTTTTCACCTCTACTTAAAAATCATCCCACTCTTTTGCCACAGAGACGGGTTAGCTCTAACTGCTGTTTTTAAGTAGCTCGTCTAGTTTCGGGGGGACTCACTTTACTTCTTTTTGCTAGATTAGACTTACTAGACCATTATGCAAAAGGTAAAAGGGCTAATCTTTTCTTTTTCTTGTTTTTGTTATTTATTTCAGTTTTATTTCATCTTTCCTCTACAGTACTTCTTCTGTTGCGCATAAAAAATTTCTATCGCCTATACTATTTAATTAAATGGTTTATTTGTTTTTCTAGTAGGTTATGATTGTCTTGGCTAGAATTATTACTCAATTTAACCTGAGTTTAACAGGTATTTTCTCGGTGTAAGCAAGATGCTTTAATTAAGCTATAAATTGATGTTCCAAGTTCACCTTCCGGTAAACTTACCATGTTACGACTTGCCTCTTCTTCTTTTTTCTCTCTGTTTATTTATTATTAAATAGTACCTGAAGAGGGTGACGGGCGGTGTGTGCGCGCTCCATTGCCGGTTTAAAAAGAACGCTCTTTTTTCTTTTTACTGCTAAATCCTCCTTCGTAGTCTTGTTTCATAAACTTTTCCGTGTTTTCTAGGTTAGAAAATGTAGCCCATTTCTTCCCGCTTTATTTGCTACACCTTGACCTGACGTTCTTATGTGTATAGTTTTGCCTACTTTTTACCCTTTGAAGGGTGGGCTGGACGGTGGTATATAGGCTGTATTGGCAACAAGCGGTGAGGTTTATCGTGGATTATCGATTACAGAACAGGCTCCTCTAGGGGGGTGTAGAGCACCGCCAAGTCCTTTGAGTTTTAAGCTGTTGCTCGTAGTACTCGGGCGGATGTGGGTCAAAGTTTATGGCTAGGCATAGTGGGGTATCTAATCCCAGTTTGTGTCCTAGCTGTCGTGGGTTCAGTGGTGTTTTTATAGGGTTACTTTCGGTGTTGTGCTTTTTTTAACCTCTGCGTACGACAGCGGGGTTAGTTTTTAACCCTATTTGATTTACGCTCCTAACCACTCTTTGGGCCGATTATATTAATTTGAGTCTCTCGTATAACCGCGGTGGCTGGCACGAGATTTACCGACTCTGTTAACTATCGCTGATTCAAGCTTGTGTCGCTTATATTCAATGTTTATCACTGCTGAGCTCCCTTAGGGGTGTGGTTAAACAAGATGTCTTTGGCATTATAAGTGCCTGATATCTGCTCCTGTTCTACTTACGGGTAGTAAAGGGCATTTTCACGGGTATGCAGATACTTGCATGTGTAAGCGTAGTAAAAATTAATAGCAAGGTCAGGACCAAACCTGTGTGTTTATGAGATATTTTAAAATCTGTCTTAGCATTTTCAGTGCCACACTTTATGTAAGCTACATTAAC